ACATAAGTTCTACTTGTAATAAGAGTTAGAAGTTTCGGGTAATTACTTTTTAGTTTTTCCTCCAGATCTATTTTTTTATCCTACCTCTATTCATGATTAGTAATCACGAACCTTCTATCAACAGGATAAAAAAGTGAATTTCTCCCTCCGAGGAATTCTAATTAGGGAAAAAAAAAAAAAAAAAAATGATCTGGCCTTCTTACGTGTTAATATAGACAATAAAAAAAATATAAAAATAAAAAGAAATAAATATAAAATAGAGAATAGAAGTTATTTCTATATCTATTGATAACCCCCATTTTTTACTATGAATACCCGTTTGTTGGACGGATCGAATTAGTTAGAGTCGCAAACTCCTAATAAAATCTTTTTTTTTTCATAAAAAACTCCTTATTATCTTAGAAAGATAGAAAGAAATAAGGATGGGAAAAGAATAATAAAATTTATTAATAAAGCGAATTCTCATACATATTCGTGTAGAAAGATGAATAGGTACACTTATTTTATTTAGTTCTACATTCCTTGCACTTATTAACTACTTCTTAATAACTACTTATTATTATAAATAAAATATGAATTTCTAAATATTTATTAATAATTTATTAAATTTAATAAATTATTAATAAATAAATAATAATATAATATAATATATTTATAATCTAATACAGTTTATGATATATACTTAGGATAGATATACTTATCATATCATAAGATATCTTTCTCCTTCTAATAGATAGAAATATTAATAGATAGAAATATTAAATCGAGGCACCCATTCTATGACAGATCTCAACTTACCCTCTATTTTTGTGCCTTTAGTGGGCCTAGTATTTCCGGCAATTGCAATGGCTTCTTTATCTCTTCATGTCCAAAAAAATAAGATTGCCTAGATCCGATGGGACCAAATCTCATCAATTTATTTCAACACTGGATCATAATACGGATATTTATTTAGTGTAATATGATACGATTTGTGATTCTTTACGAACACAAATGAAAGAACTATTATGCATTTATGCGGATACATGATATCCGCATAAATGCATGTATATGCAGGTATAGCCGGTTAAATAAAAAATGGATCGGCGCGAATATTTTATTTAAATGGAAAGTCAATGTATCTAACAAATTACTTCTAAGGGTTTACATCAGAATAGTGCTAGTTAATGAAAGTTACTTCGGGATCAAGAAAGTAAAATGAATTTGGGTTATTCTCTCAATTCCAATCGAATACAACTGGATCTAGTAGAGTATGAATTGGCGATCAGAACATATATGGATAGAACTTATAATGGGGTCTCGAAAAACAAGTAATTTTTTCTGGGCCTGTATCCTTTTTTTAGGTTCACTAGGATTCTTAGTGGTTGGAACTTCCAGTTATCTTGGTAGGAATCTGATATCCGTATTTCCATCTCAGCAAATTGTTTTTTTTCCACAAGGGATCGTGATGTCTTTCTATGGGATCGCAGGTCTATTCATTAGCTCCTATTTGTGGTGCACAATTTCATGGAATGTAGGTAGTGGTTATGACAGATTCGATAGAAAAGAAGGAATAGTGTGTATTTTTCGTTGGGGATTTCCTGGAATAAATCGTCGCATCTTCCTTCGCTTACTTATGAGAGATATACAATCAATCAGAATGGAGGTTAAAGAGGGTCTTTATCCTCGTCGTATCCTTTATATGGAAATCAGAGGCCAAGGAGCCATTCCCTTGACTCGTACTGATGAGTATTTTACTCCACGAGAAATTGAACAAAAAGCTGCCGAATTCGCCTATTTCTTGCGCGTACCAATTGAAATATTTTGAAATGAACTGAAAATGGAAAAAAACTTGCGAATTTCCTTTTTAATACAACCGTCGACTCTATCTGATATTTCTATGAAGTACGAGTTCTATAAAAAGGTATTGAACCCATGGATCTATTTCCTATTTTTGTGTAATAATTTAGATCTCGGATTTAGAAGGAAAGGAATATAGAAATAGAATAAGGGTCCTTTTAGGATAAAAATGAAAAAAAAAAAAAAAGAAAAGCTGGGTCCCCCTCCCATATATTTCATCCATAATATTTTTGCCCTGGTGGGTCTCTCTCTCATTTAATAAATGTCTGGAACCTTGGGTTACTAATTGGTGGAATACCGGGAAATCCGAAACTTTTTTGAATGATATTCAAGAGAAAAACGTTCTAGAAAGATTCATAGAATTGGAGGAACTATTCCTCTTGGATGAAACGATAAAGGAGTACCCGGAGACGCATATACAAAAACTTCGTATAGGAATACACAAGGAAACGATACAATTGGTCAAAACACACAATGAATATCATCTCCATATCATTTTGGATTTCTCGACAAATATAATTTGTTTCGCTATTCTAAGTGGTTATTTTATTCTGGGTAATGAAGAACTTGTCATTCTTAATTCTTGGATTCAGGAATTCCTCTATAACTTAAGTGACACAATAAAAGCTTTTTTGATTCTTTTAGTTACTGATTTATGGATCGGATTTCATTCGACCCATGGTTGGGAACTAATGATTGGTTCGGTCTACAAGGATTTTGGATTGGTTCATAATGATCAAATTATATCTAGTCTTGTTTCCACTTTTCCGGTTATTCTAGATACAATTGTGAAATATTGGATCTTCTATTATTTAAATCGTGTATCTCCTTCACTTGTAGTTATTTATCATTCAATGAATGAATGAAGAACTCATTTGATCTCCTGATATCAATCAAATCAGAATCTTTCTTCGTATATAAAGAAAGCATTTTCAATCTTACTTAATTCTTTATACTTATAGCTCTTCACGGTATTCGTCCTATATTCCAGTACAATTATCCCAGTACAATGACAGACTCGTGTATAGGGAACTATACTAGCTACCTATCTAATTTATTGTAGAAATTCCGGGATCAATGATTGGACATGCAAAATAGAAATACTTTTTCTTGGGTAAAGGAACAGATGACTCAATCGATTTCTGTATCGATCATGATATATGTAATAACTTGGGCATCTATTTCAAATGCATATCCCATTTTTGCGCAGCAGGGTTATGAAAACCCACGAGAAGCAACTGGACGAATTGTATGTGCCAATTGCCATTTAGCTAATAAGCCCGTGGATATTGAAGTTCCGCAAGCCGTGCTTCCTGATACTGTATTTGAAGCAGTTGTTCGAATCCCTTATGATATGCAACTGAAACAAGTTCTTGCTAATGGTAAAAAGGGGGCTTTGAATGTGGGGGCTGTTCTTATTTTACCCGAGGGATTCGAATTAGCCCCCCCCGATCGTATTTCTCCCGAGGTGAGAGAAAAGATGGGAAATCTGTCTTTTCAGAGTTATCGTCCCAATAAAAGAAATATTCTTGTGATAGGTCCTGTTCCCGGTCAGAAATATAGTGAAATCACCTTTCCCATTCTTTCCCCCGACCCTGCTACGAGGAAAGACGTTCACTTCTTAAAATATCCCATATATGTAGGTGGGAACAGAGGAAGGGGTCAGATTTATCCTGATGGGAGCAAGAGTAACAATACAGTCTATAATGCTACATCAGCGGGTATAGTAAGCAGAATAGTACGTAAAGAAAAAGGAGGATATGAAATAACCATAGTTGATGCATCAGATGGACATCAAGTGGTTGATATTGTACCTCCAGGGCCAGAACTTCTTGTTTCAGAGGGTGAATCCATCAAGCTTGATCAACCATTAACAAGCAATCCCAATGTAGGAGGGTTTGGTCAGGGAGATGCAGAAATAGTGCTTCAAGATCCATTACGTGTCCAAGGCCTTTTGTTCTTCTTGGCATCTGTTATTTTGGCACAAGTTTTTTTGGTTCTTAAAAAGAAACAGTTTGAAAAGGTTCAATTGTATGAAATGAATTTCTAGGTCCAGAAATTCCTTAACATCAAGTTGGTAAAAAGCAACAAATTATTGTCGATCGATACTTATGTATTGTATGATCAAAAAATTCTGTAAACCTTTTTCTTTATACTGTTTTTGTTTTGTTTGTGGGATGTCTGGAATTTATTACGTGTATCCCATTCCTAGTAATAGACTATAGGCATACAAATATAAAGGAAGAGAATACAAGGGAAGGATGGGAAAAATGAAAGGAACAAATACTTTTAGGAGGGATTACTAGTCTTCCTAATCTTCTATTCGACACATGAAAAGGGTGGAAAATCCCTTTTCTTGTGTCGTCTTGTATCGAAATAATAATGATTTTTTCTCTTGTTCGTCAAAGATTACTATTTCTTGCTTTCCGGGTCTATTGGAACTCCTTTGTTTAAATTCATAAGAAGTAGTAGACAAACAAAAAGAAAGGGTTAGGGGAGGATAAATTCATTGAACAAATAGAACTTCTTTAATTATTCAATTAATTTAAACTTCTTATTTAGAAAAATAATTCAAACAAAAAAACTTTTACTGTTCCGGTTGAAAGGCAAATTAGATTTTTACAAATATGCAAATCCTTATTTATTATCTCATCAGAGTTTTTATAGAATAAGGTTCTATTAATTTAGTATAGAAAAATTTTTCAGGATGTCTCATCCGTAGAAATCCATATAATATTGGATTATCCAGAAAATCGATGGATTCCTTCTTTTTTCTTGCTTTGTATTCAATATTATGGAGGAACGACAGAGACTATGAATCAATCAATAGATTTAATTCTTCAAATTATTAAGAAACAAAGGATCTGCTTTGTCATTTCTACGAATATAATATTTTCATTATGTTTACTGGATAACTTTTCCATTTGTATGTTATGGAGTAGATCAAAGTTTCGCTATATGGAGTAAGAACTCAGCGGGACCCTCCTTTGTCTGATTAGAGCAGTAAGGTCCCGCTGAGTTCTTACTTTTTCATGTCTAAAATCCGGTTCATCCGATTACTACAGAGATGAACCCAACCCGGAATATGAACCGTAAAAGAAAATACCTATTAAACCGATCACAATAATACCGGTTACAGTACCTATCAGCCAAAGAGGAAT